TTTATTGTCATAACCAATAATTTCCACGGGTTCGTAAAAAATTGAATCATTTAAACCATGATCATGAGCAAACGCATAAATATACTCCTGAAAAAGAAACGGATATAGGAAGTGTTGTTGCCGAGATCTATCTTTTTCTAAATATCCTTGTAATTCTTCCATTTACATTTCTACTTGAGCCAGAGGCAGGAGGTTTTTCTTGGTTTATCAAATGATATATACATAGTGCAATATGGTCAGAACAGGGTATTATGTATTGTATTATGTATATAGTATAGTAAGAAAAAAATATATACCCCGGAAAAGAAAGAGGGAGTCCAATCAACAGATCTTTTTACCTTCCTTTTCTATCCAATTGGTTTATGTTCGTTATAATTACAACAGGAGAAAAAATCCTTTATTTTTGCAACCCAATCGCTCTTTTGACTTTGGAATAAATTCTATTTATCAATATACTGTTTCTTCTACACATCCGTCTACAATCCATAATAAAGAATAATTAGGATTCTGAAAAAAAAAAGAAAAAATCAATGGTTCACTCACAGGAGAACCCACTCTTTCCCGCATTAGGCACTAATTCATTTTTAACGTCTAATTAGATCGGGTAATCATTCCAATTAAGAACATAAGCTCGTTGCTTTTTATTTTACCAGAATTGGAGCCATAGAGCTCTATCCATTTATTCACTAGACCCAACTGTAAATGTGAATTTCTTTTGTCCCCTTCCAAAAATCAAAACAATCTTTTGGAACTGTAATGATCCGGTAAGGATAAACTCAAAGTTCTACTTTAACTTTGACTTTCATTTCAAATTAAATAAATTAATAAAATTTAAAATCTAATAAAATAATAAATTTATTTTATTAGATTTTCGATTTTATTACGACATGCTGTTTTTTCCATTCATTACCCTTGAGGATCAGTCGTGGTCTTATAGACTATACCAATAGTCTGGACGAATTTGTTGCTTCATCCAAATGTGTAAAAGATCATAGTCGCACTTAAAAGCCGAGTACTCTACCGTTGAGTTAGCAACCCGGATAAATAGGATATGTAGATACGATCAAAATATAAAAATCAATTGAATTGCACTGCACGACCCTATCAAAACATTGAACTAGCAACACATCGAAAAGAAAGATTTTCTGATCAATTAGAAACACAAAATACCAAAGTTAGCAGATCGGATTAAAAATATTCCTAATCGAAATGTAAAAATTATGGCAGACCACCCATTTTTTATCAAATTCTTTTTTGATTTTCCCTAAGAAAATACATCTTGTATGAGAGTAAATGCAGCAAGGCAAACCCATCATTTGAGTGAAAGAAACAAAAAAAATCAATATGGGGTGGGGATAAACAGCCCTATTTATCTACGATCGAATTATATTTGTTCGATACACCATTGTCAATATAAAAGCAATGTTGAGAAAGTAAATCAAGTAAATAAAATAAAGACTTGTGTTGGATTGGCACAACATAAATAAGAAATTGGAATGGAAAAAATTAAGGAAAAGGTAAATAAAAAATCCCCGGTTTATTCAATCAATAAAAGTACGATAAGCAAGCTTAACCCCTTGTTTGTTGTTAAATTCAATTCCCCCACCAAAATATGAATAAAGCAAGAAAAAGGAAAATGGTGTGTAAATAGAAATAATTACACAAGGATAGATACTAGTTACCCTTCCCTACTTTATTTTATTTATTTAATAATTTTGTTTTTTCCTTTAATTAACTCAAAGTTCTTTCTTTAAAGAATTCTGCCTTCTTTAAAATATCATAAACAGTTCCTGTAGGTTGAGCACCTTTTTCAAGGAAATATAGAATAGCAGGAACATTTAAATAAGTTTGATTCTTTATCGGATTGTAAAAACCTACTTTTCGAAGATCTCTTCCTTCTCTTCGGAATCGAACATCAATTGCAACGATTCGATAGATGGCTCATTGGGATAGATGTAAATAAACAATGCCCCCCCTAGAAACGTATAGGAGGTTTTTTCCTCATACGGCTCGAGAAAAATGATTCCAATTTCTGTATATAATAGCAAGTGGATCCATAAAATCATGAATTTTACTATAATTTGAATTGAGTACTTTTTTCTTCTTCCTTACAGAAAAAGGAAGAAATCTCATTCATACTCATAACTCAAGTTGGGTAATTCTGACAAGAGAATCCTTAGACATTTATTGAGCCGTCTCTAAACTCTTTTGTTTGTCTCATTTCGAATCTATTTTTATTCCTCAGTCTGATCCAATTGTTGAGACAATTGAAAATAGTGTTTCCTTGTTTCGGAATCCTTTATCCTTGCTTTGTGAAATCATTGGGTTTAGACATTACCTCGGGGATCCTTATTCCTTTCAAAATGGCAGCAACATACCTTTTTTTGTTATTTCTTTCTATATAAATAGAATATGAATGATTGATTCCCTTGTGATACACTTTTCATCGAAATAGTTTTACCAATTTCGGAAAATTTGACTTTTCAAACTTGTTCTGAATTTGAACCTTTCGATTTAGAATTTATATATAGTGAGGATATACTTACAGAGTTGGTCTAACTTATTGATTTTCACTAACCCTAGATTCTTTCCCTTGAAAAATGAATCAATCCTTTCTTCTCGAGCTTCATCATGTACTATTTACTTATAACCCAACACAAATTAGGTTCCGGGCAGAACAGAACAAACTATGTCGAGCCAAGAGCATCTTCATTACTATAGAAGATGGCGGATGTAAAAATCCACAGCCGACCATGTCCTTCAAGTCGCACGTTGCTTTCTACCACATCGTTTCAAACGAAGTTTTACCATAACATTCCTCTAATTGAAATTTCAAAGCGGTATGGAATTGATTCAATATAAAATCATGAATAGTCATTGGTTCAACCGGTATATAATATTTCTATCTATGGATAAATAAGTATTTATCCGTATAAGGGTCAGCAAGGATCGAATTTATTTAATTTAACCCCATATTCTATCATATGAATTGAATGAAAATAAAGATATTCAATTTTACCCACATTTGACACTTGATTCCGTTTGTGAGAAACCAAACGAATTCTCAGATATGATTCTTAGAACCATTCTGAAAATTAATAAGAAAAGATTTTTCCCTTTAACAAATTATTGTTTCATGTGGAATGCAGTGTGATCCCATCTTTCGTTTCATGAAAAACGATCTGGGACGGAAGGATTCGAACCTCCGAATAACGGGACCAAAACCCGCTGCCTTACCGCTTGGCCACGCCCCATTTTGATTTCTATTCGATATTAATCAACACTAATATTGGTATTGGTTATTCGTCAATCCCAACCCAAATACACAAAAACATATGGGATATTTTGTTGCTAGGATTCAAGACATGTAGATATAGAATCAAAAAAATTCATTGATCATTACATAGAATTCAATTAAGATATTGTATGAAAGTTGAATTCCTTATATTCTCATTTTAGAATGATAATGGGGGGAGGGATTTTTTATTTGGGAAAGTCCGAACCGAAGAAAAAGAAGGATTTCTTGATCTGCCTTTTTCATTTTTCCCTTATAAAAATAACTCAAAATTATCTAATCCACAAGAACGAAATGCTTGTTATGCTTAATATCTTTAGTTTAATCGGTATCTGTCTTAATTCTGTCCTTTATTCGAGTAGTTTTTTCTTCGCCAAATTGCCCGAAGCTTATGCCATTTTCAATCCAATCGTAGATGTTATGCCTGTCATACCTGTACTCTTTTTTCTCTTAGCCTTTGTTTGGCAAGCCACTGTAAGTTTTCGATGAAATCTTTAATACTCTGCTAAATTGATGATGTATTCGATAAAAAAAATTCTAAAAATTGATAAGATCAGATAAGTCTTACATTACGAACCCTCGATTCAAAAATATAAATTCTTGTATATTGAATGAATAACCGCAGCGATGAATTTGGATCAGCCTTTTCCCCGTTCTGACCTTCCGGTGAGTATGGACTATTAGGTACTCCACAATACCTAATTATTGATATGACAAGAAATTTCGGGTAACGAATGAATCAAAATCTTATTACAAATAAATTCGTCTTATTTTTCATTTTTTGGGGTGTCAAAACAAAAAAAAAATGGTATATGTGGTAAAAAATAGGCAATCTATTCCCCTTTTTCAAAAAAAAATGATCTTGGAGATTGTGTAATGCTTACTCTCAAACTCTTTGTTTACACAGTAGTGATATTCTTTGTTTCCCTTTTTATCTTTGGATTCTTATCTAATGATCCAGGACGCAATCCTGGACGTGAGGAATAAAAAATTTCTAGTTTTTTTTGCTTTTTTCTAAATTAATTCTTAATAATCTTATTTGTTTCATACATTTAACTATGATAAAATCAAGGGATGAGAATCTTTTCGAATTCGAAAATACCAAGTGATCAGAGAAAGCGGAAAGAGAGGGATTCGAACCCTCGGTACAAATAATTCGTACAACGGATTAGCAATCCGCCGCTTTAGTCCACTCAGCCATCTCTCCTAATTCCAAATTGAAAATTTGTTATGTGATGTAACACGTGAAATAAAGATTGATAAAAATCCACCTTCTTCTCTTTATTTTCTTTTTTCATTTTATTTTTATTTATTTAATCTTATTTAACTTTATTATTATTATTTATTTTATTATATTATTCTATTTTAATAAAAAAAATATTATTTTATTATATTATTAAAATAGAAATTCGAAATATTCTAAAATATTCTAATAAATAATAGAAATTTTTTAAATAGCTATTAAAATTTAAACTTAAACAAAGTATTTAATATTTAGATAAAATAATTTAAATAAAATAAAAGTAAAGGTATATATTTATACTAAGAGATATATATTTATTATAGTATAAATATATTATATATAATAAAATATGTAAAAATATGTATAAGAAATATAAGAAAAATAAGAAAAAAATAGAAAAAATCAATTGATCAGGAATTCAATATAGATAATGACTCAAAACGGATCTCCTCAATAGAAAGA